GCTTTAAATACAAGAAGCCGAGTGGGCGGATTAGTCCGAGTGGAGAGAAAAAAAAAAAGGATTGAACTGAAAATCTTTTCTGGAGATATCCATTTTCCTGGAGAGACAGATAAGATATCCCGACACAGTGGCATCTTGATACCCCCAGGAACAGGAAAAACAAATTCTAAGGAATCCAAAAAATGGAAAAATTGGATCTATGTCCAACGGATCACACCTACTAAGAAAAAGTATTTTGTTTTAGTTCGACCCGTGGTGACATATGAAGTATTGGACGGTATAAATTTAGCAACACTCTTCCCCCCGGATCTGTTACAAGAAAGGGATAATATGCAACTTCGAGTTGTCAATTATATTGTTTACAGAAATGGCAAACCAATTCGGGGAATTTCTGATACAAGTATTCAATTAGTTCGGACTTGTTTAATTTTGAATTGGGACCAAGACAAAAAAAGTTCTTCTATCGAAGAGGCTCATACTTCCTTTGTTGAAGTAAGTACAAATGGTCTGATTCGAGATTTCCTAAGAATTGACTTAGTGAAATTCCCTATTTCATATCTCAGAAAAAGGAATGATCCCTCAGGCTCAGGATTGATCTCAGATTCAGATAATGTGTCAGATCACACCAATAGCAATCCCTTTTATTCCAAGACAAAAATTCAACAATTACTTAGCCAAAATCAAGGAACTATTCGCACGTTGTTAAATAAAAATAAGGAATGTCCATCTTTGATAATTTTGTCATCATCTAATTGTTTCCGAATGGGTCCATTCAACGCTGGAAAATATCACAATGTGATAAAAGAATCAATTAAAAAAGATCCTATAATTAAAATTAGGAATTCGATTGGCCCTTTAGGAACAGTCCTTCAATTTGTGAATTTTTATTCATTTTACTATTTAATAACTCATAATCCTATTTTGGTAACTAAATATTTGCAACTTGAAAATTTAAAACAGACTTTTCAAGTAATTAACTATTATTTAATGGATGAAAATGGGAGAATTTTGAATCCCGATTCATGCAGTAACATCGTTTTGAATTCATTCAATTTGAATTGGTATTTTCTCCATCATAATTATTATCATAATTATTTTGAAGAAAGATCCACAATAATTAGTCTTGGACAGTTTATTTGTGAAAATGTATGTATATCCAAAAACGGACCCCATCTCAAATCGGGTCAAGTTTTGATTGTTCAAGTTGACTCTGTAGTAATAAGATCCGCCAAGCCTTATTTGGCCACTCCAGGAGCAACTGTTCATGGTCATTATGGAGAAATCCTTTACGAAGGAGATACATTAGTTACATTTATATATGAAAAATCGAGATCCGGTGATATAACGCAGGGTCTTCCAAAAGTGGAACAAGTGTTAGAAGTGCGTTCAATTGATTCAATATCGATGAACCTAGAAAAAAGAATTGAGGGTTGGAACGAGCATATAAAAAAAATTCTTGGAATTCCTTGGGGATTCTTGATTGGGGCTGAACTAACTATAGTGCAAAGTCGTATATCTTTGGTTAATAAGATCCAAAAGGTTTATCGATCCCAGGGGGTGCAAATCCATAATAGGCACATAGAAATTATTGTACGCCAAATAACATCAAAGGTGTTGGTTTCAGAGGATGGAATGTCTAATGTTTTTTTACCTGGAGAACTAATTGGATTGTTGCGAGCGGCGCGAACGGGGCGCGCTTTGGAAGAATCGATCTGTTACCGCGCCATCCTATTGGGAATAACAAGGGCATCTTTGAATACTCAAAGTTTCATATCTGAAGCGAGTTTTCAAGAAACTGCTCGAGTTTTAGCCAAAGCTGCTCTCCGGGGCCGTATCGATTGGTTGAAAGGCCTAAAAGAGAACGTTGTTATAGGAGGGATGATACCCGTTGGTACCGGATTCAAAGGATTAGTGCATCGTTCAAGGCAACATAAGAACATTCCTTTGAAAACCAAAAAGAAGAATTTTTTCGAGGGGGAAATCGGAGATATTTTGTTCCACCACAGAGAATTATTTGATTCTTCTATTTCAAAGAAGTTTCATGATACATCAGAACAATCATTTAGAGGATTTAATGATTCCTAAAAGTGGATTCATACTTTTTTTTTTAATTCAAATTAAAAAAACTCTTTATTTATGGTCATTTTTGGGGGTAATCGAAAAAAAGATAATAACGAATAGAGGGTAGGGGTTTGGATTGTGTATCGACATCCACATGGCCAATCTCCGGTAGAAGAAAAGGTTCCATCGGAACAATTATTTAGTTCAGGGCAACCTCGTCGCTTTTTTTTTTTCAAAAAAAAAAGCGGAAGTGGGGGGGGGGAGAAATGACAAGAAGGTATTGGAATATCAATTTGGAAGAGATGATGGAAGCGGGAGTTCATTTTGGTCATGGTACTAGGAAATGGAATCCTAGGATGGCACCTTATATTTCTGCCAAGCGTAAAGGTATTCATATTACAAATCTTACTAAAACTGCTCGTTTTTTATCAGAAGCTTG